AGAAAGACTGTTTCAACATCAAAAACAACAAAAACTAGAGCAAACATGTAATAGCGGATTCGGAATTGTAACCAAGCATCCCCCATCGGTTCTATGCCCGATTCATAACTAGAGAGCTTCTCTGGTCCTTCACTAATCGGGGCCAAAACTCCGGAAATTAGAAATGCCAAAATAGGAATAACACTTGATATTATTAGAAATGCCCAGAAAATATCATATTCGTGAAGCAGAAACATAGAAGCACTCCTATTAATGTGGAATATACCGAATTAGTTGATTCAAATTGGAATTCTCAATTCATCCATAACTGCATTAGTCGAAACAACAATTTTGATCAAACCACATGGTTTCGTTTGTTTACTTGTTGTGGGTCATGTATCGTCTCAAGATTCATCCAACGGAATCCCACTTACACTTACTTCGATTCTATTTAGATATGGCGTAGACATATAATACTATTATACAAATCAAACTCTCTCCTACCTTGCCTCGGGTTTTCTATCAAACAAAAAAAGGAATTAAGGAATTTTTTTTTAAAGAATATTTTAAATAATATGAATTGAAATTGAAATAATATTCAAACAATATTATTCAAATAAGATTAAATGAAATATTAAACATAAAGAATTTCAATATTCTATTAATATAATAGAGCCAAAGAGGAGGTCTGGCCCATTTTTTCTCTCTCTCTTTTTTTTTTTCTTAGTGATTTAGAATATAGTCAGTAGTCAGATGTAATAGAATTTCTAGGAATTTCCATCTCGGGATTTATGGTATATTCTACGTGGCTGTGTTGGTGTATTCTTTTCATTAAGATCCGGATAGAGGATTATTGTTTCTATTGATTTGATACAGATACGAAAACGGAATGCATCGACCGATTCGATTCTCTCTCCCTGTCCCAGATTTATACTTAATTGATTTGATTCAATCCATTGAATTGTGAGGAACCCTTACATATAAAAACTCATGGGTTCCTATACCCAAATTAGGAAACTTTGGACCTGTACTACCCCGGCCCCGGCTTTACCCCCGAGTTAGAAGTCTTGAAAGAATCATTTCAGACCCATTTCTAGGACTAAAGATCGTGATTTGGAATGACTCGAAATACTTATTTATTTAATGTAATAATAACACCTAGCAGGACCAACCAACGAGTTAGGTTTCGTGACAACAAAAAACGTTTCTTTTGAAGCAAACCTAAAAAATGGGGCATAGTTTAATGGTAGAGTCGGCTGAATCGTAAATGATTTACAGAAGATACTTCGAATGGAATCATGCGTTGTCGAACGATTCGATAGACAAAATCTCCCCATCCCAAAACCAACTCATAGAACATAGAAATAGAAGAGGGTGCGTTGATACATTTAGGACCAATTCATTGTCTCTAAAACAATGAATTGGGATTGTTGTTCTGCCAAAAGGCGATACGTCGGGGGATTCCTAACTCATCCAAGTTCAAATGGGCCCTAATCTTTTTAGATAAAGTCTGCATTGGTAGAATTGGAATGATGAACAAATTGGATTGGGTAGATTGGAATAAAAAAAATAAGTTATAAGTTTAAGTATTGTACAGAAAAATGACTACTTGCTTTGCTAAGCCGGTTATACGAAGAAAAGCCTATTGTACAATGAAACTTACCAAAGAACTTCGTTTTTTGAAACTCTGGCTTTTGGCTTTTCTACAAATACAAGAACAAGAATAGGTTCTAGATAATGTGACTTACTATTAGATTGAATTTGGATTTGATTTGGTTGGGTCAGGTTGGAGTTTTTCTTGAGCCAGGCTCATGTTATGATTTTGACTTCATAAATTGACTTGGGTATACCAAAGCAAAGGTGTATCACTAAATCTTGGATCATGGACAAATAAAAGAGGAGAAAAAGGCCGTATGTCATTCACAGACGAAGATTAATGAAGAAGAATGGGTTTGTTTATCCGAGATTTGAAAATACCGACCCGATTGGATCCATTGGAATAAGTTATTGTTTTCAAGCCCCGAGGGATCTCCGTGATCCTGTGGGAATGATTCCATTTCTATGGAACAATCAACCGGCCGGTCACGCGCACTAATTAGGAAATGAATACAAAAATGTATAGGGCTATACGGACTCGAACCGTAGACCTTCTCGGTAAAACAGATCAAACTTATTATTATCGAAATGATTCGAACTGTTTCAAAGACCCAACATGCGTTTTTTTTTTTTGCATTGGGCTCTTTCATTAACTGATAAAAAGATCGGCTAGTCCACCATATTTTTTCTTGACAGGAAGATAACGAGATGGCTCCATGCGCTCGGATTCATTATTTGAATTCTGATCCGGGAGCAATACCAAAGTGTTTCAAAGAAAGGGTTACCCTGACGTAGGTCTGCCTCCGGCCTAGATCAACCTAAGTTAAATGGAGTCTCTATCAATCCGCCCCAAGAGTCAAATATGATACTTCATACACCTTAAAGTTCATAGGACGAAAAGAGGTTATTTTGAGGTCCTTATCCT